AAATGAATTAGAATGAAGAAATAGGATTTTAGGGATAAGGAATAAATTAAACAAACAAACCATGGATAAATCCAAGCGACCTTTTCTTAAATTCAAGCGATCTTTTCGTAGGCGTTTGCCCCCGATTCAATCGGGGGATCGAATTGATTATAGAAACATGAGTTTAATTAGTCGATTTATTAGTGAACAAGGAAAAATATTATCAAGACGTGTGAATAGATTGACCTTGAAACAACAACGATTAATTACTCTTGCTATAAAACAAGCTCGTATTTTATCTTTGTTACCTTTTCTCAATAATGAGAAACAATTTGAAAGAACCGAGTCGACCGCTAGAACTACTGGTTTTAAAGCCCGAAATAAATAGGCTTACTTTTTCTTCACTTGAATCATAATTACAAGAATCTAGATTTGAGTGAATCTAGATTTGAGTGAATCTAGATTTGAGTATCGTGTCGTAAGAAAAAATGAATCGGAAAAAAATAAATCTGTTTTTATTGAATTGAACGTGTTCATTCATTTTGACTACTTTAGTATACTTTCTCATACTAATTTCTACTCTACCTTCCCGGAGTTCATTCTCCGGGTAACTCCATTTAAATTATTCTGGTGGATTCTTTCCAATCTACTTCCTTTATGATTTCGTTCGAAATCATATAAAGACAATTCCTATTTGATATAGCTATTTGTGCAAGTATTTTACGGTTAAGAAGCAACTGTCTCTTGTACAGATCGTGTATTAATCTACTATAACTATAGGATACTCCCCTTTCGCGAATTACTGCGTTTATCCTAGTGATCCACAAACGACGAAAATCTCTCTTTTTCCTATCCCTATCCCGATGAGCCGAAACTAAAGCTCTTATTTTCTGTTGAGTAATAGTTCTAGTAAGCCTTGAATGAGCCCCTCGAAAGCTTGATGCAAATAAACGAATTTTTGTTCTACGTCTCCGAGCTATATATCCCCGTTTAATTCTGGTCATTGAATAAATGAAACTTTGACGAATAACTAATTGATTGCCTTTCTTTCAGTTATTCTTTTCCCCCTTCCTAGTCTATTAATAACAAAACGAATTTTTCCAATGTATAAAATAAAAATTCCAATGGCTTTGGCTACTCTAACCTTCCCGACCACGATTTTTTTTTTTAGGTATTTCACTGCGAAATAAGACAGAACTAAGAAATTGTATTTTCCTAGGTATCAAAAATATAGTAAATAAAAGAAATAAAAAAAGAAATAGTGGGTTCCTTCGTTTCTATGGTTACTTCTTAAACGGTGAGGTCTTCTCTATACACCGGAGCCTTTACTTTATACTTTAATTTACTATTTAATCAACTAATTGATGTTATTGGGAACTTGTATAGTTCACACGCTTTGGCTCTACCCATGAATTATCCAGTAATAGGTCTTTCACAATCAGATCTACCTATACAGTAACGGTATTTAATTATGAAAGTTTGCTGGGTAGCTGACCCTCTTAGTCCGTTTAAATAAGATTTCCTCCGCTTAATGGATAACCATTTGTTACCAATGGAGAATTTCTTATCATCTTAAATTCAGGTGATTGGATTTACACCAACGGAAACCATAAACTTCATACACAATAGAGGGATATGGTAGAGTTTTTTTTTTTAATAATGGATGGAGTTCCTTTTTCCATCCTATCCCATTCACCGGTACTGATCATTGATACTGTAAAAGTAGTTTTCTTGCTTTTGTGCCAGCTCATGATCTAAACGAGTCGCACATACACCCTAGTACATGTTCCTCGACGCTGAGGGCACCCCCGAAGAGCGGGGGATTTCGTGACATTTCTGATTGGCTGTCTTGTATTTCTAATAAGTTGTTTAATAGTTGGCATGTTGAATCGTATACATAATATGATGGGTTGGTTTAGATTGATCCTAACCGAATGATGGTGAATTACTTCTATTTAATAGAATATTCAATTCGAAGATAAAATCTCAAATCACAGATTTGCGCGAAATCCATGTTATTTTCCTTGAACCGCTACAAAATCAACAATTCCATAAGCTTGGGCTTCTGTTGCTGACATAAAAATATCTCTTTCCATATCTTCGTGTACAACCCAGAAGGGTTTGCCCGTTCTTTCTGCATAAACCCTTGTGAGGGTTTCACGCAGTTTCATCAGTTCTACCGCTTCCATGACAAATTCGCCTACTTGTGCCATATAAAAAGCACTATAAGGTTCATGTATCATTACCCTGATGATATAACAAAATAAAAGCTTCCCCTATCTCGCATGATAAAGCAAAGAGAAAAGAAAGATAAAGAATAGAAAAAAGATAGAATTGAACAACCGTACAGGCATCTTTTGTGCATACGGCTCTACAAGAAAATTGACCCCCCTCCTTTCTATTGAAGAAAGAGAAAATAGAATCTATCAGACTCAGATGGGTAAATAATCAAATTGCCATCCTTCCTTTCGGAGGAGTTCAAAAATACTATGATGGCTCCGTTGCTTTATATGTTTATTTT